ATGCAGTCAAGACAGCCAGAACCACGCCTGTAACCCAAGTCAATTCGCGAGGTTTTTTAAAACCACCAGTGAGATAGACACGAAATACGTGCAGGATCATCATTAAGACCATCATACTTGCCGACCATCGATGAACTGATCGGATTAACCAACCAAAGTTAGCTTCAGTCATTATGTATTGAACAGAAGTAAAAGCCTCAGTAACGGTTGGACGATAGTAAAAAGTCATAGCAAATCCTGTAGCTACTTGTACCAAAAAACAAGTAAGCGTAATTCCTCCTAGACAATAAAATATGTTAACATGAGGAGGAACATATTTACTAGTTATATCATCTGCAATCGCCTGAATCTCGAGGCGTTCTTCGAACCAATCATAGACTTTATTGAGATAGGTAAACCAAGAGGACTCCCCCCCTTAGAACCGTATATGAGAATTTCATCTCGTACAGCTCAAACAAAAACACCCAAATAATAGCTGAAACGGATATGGAATAGAAAGTTTGAAACTTATTAATCTTTTCATTCAATTTTATCTGAAGACACAAAAGAGTAAAAATCCGAAAGCTCTTTTTTGTAGTTGTAATTATAATGCCAAAAAATCAAGTCGGCGCATTCGTCTTTATGTTGATCAGGCCTCTTGAATCTTCTATTTACCTACTTATTTCTTTTCTTTTTCTTTGCTTTGATTTGTTATTTATATGGAATGTGGCTTTATTCTTGTTTTCTTTATTTTTAATAGGAATTCTCTTGTTAAGACCCTATGAATCAATTGAAACTTCAGATTCATACCAGAACCGCGATGATTCAATAAAACCTTCAAACTAAGTCCAAAGATTCTTTGAGTAAGAATTATTTGATCATCACTTATTCAATGAATAGAATAGATATAATAAATAAAAATACAAAGAAAAGAAAGGTTTGTCCTTTGATCAAAATAAGCATAAACTAAATGAGAGTTTGAAAGAAGAAAAAATCTCTCGATTTATAAATAAAAAACCTCTTTCTTTGAAATTTTTTTTTTTTGAGTCCGGCCGCGAGGTTTGAATATTAAGTATGAATCATAGTTCGAATACTTCGTGATCCATTTCATATATTCCGTGCTCCAGATACTAGAATGGCTATCCGACGGGATAAAACTATCTCGATCAAGAGGACAGACCCATTTTCTGTACTATCAATAGGATCAATTATAACAAGTCACACACTCATATTCCGGAAATACAGAAACAAAAAAATTTCGCGGTCGAACTACCAAAATAGAATGGGCTAAAAAAAATCCGAGAACTAAAAGTTTCACTTTTTGTATTGAAAAGCGAGGCTTCGTGGTTCTTGTGAATCTAATTCAGCGAAATTCCATCGAGTAAAACGGAAGAATTATAAATCTCCAAAATAATAGATAAGAATATCGAAAATAAAGCCATTGCGACACCCATCAAAGGAGTCGTTCCCCATCCAGGAGCTACTTTACCATATTCCGAATTCAATGGTTTCAAAAAATCCCCTACAAGAGTTCGTCTTGGACCAGATCTAGAACTACCCTCAACGGTTTGTGTAGCCATAAATCTTATTTTGTATTCAGTGAGATCTGTTGACTTTGTATATCATTCCGCTGTAAATAAACGATCTTATCATAGATCCATTGTGATCTTGAAATTCTATTTATATATTATATATATATATAATAATGGAAACAGCAACTTTAGTCGCCATCTCTATATCTGGTTTACTTGTAAGTTTTACTGGGTACGCCTTATATACTGCCTTTGGGCAACCCTCTCAACAATTAAGAGATCCATTCGAGGAACACGGGGACTAATTGAAGTAATGAGCCTCCCAATATAATATTGGGAGGCTCATTACTTCAATTGAGATAATGAAAAATCATTTCATTTTTTTAGTTGGAACTTTAGGCGGTTCTCGAAAAAAGATAGCGAAAAAAATTATCCCTAGAGTAGATACTAAGAGGAATGTATAAACCAATGCTTCCATAAATTCGATCGTGGTTTACAATTATAGCTTCCGTACCTATTTATTTAGAATCATCTACCGAATAAAATAACGAAAGAACAAGAATCAAAGAAAAGGCAGTGATTTTAATCAAGATTTTTCCAGCAGCCTATGTCAAATCACAAACAGAAAATAGAAGCGAAAAATAACAAAGCAATCTTGCATCAGACTACTTGTCTTCTTGTAGTTGGATCTCCAAGTTTTTGGAATGCTCCAAATTCCACTTGAGCATCCAAATCTGGATCAATACCGGCAAAAACATCTCTGAACAGGGTTCTAGCACCATGCCAAATGTGTCCGAAGAAGAAAAGCAAAGCAAACGAAGCATGCCCAAAAGTAAACCAACCCCTTGGACTGCTACGAAAAACACCATCGGATTTCAAAGTAGCACGATCTAATTCAAAAATTTCACCCAATTGAGCACGTCTAGCATATTTTTTCACAGTAGCAGGATCACTATAACTCACTCCATTGAGTTCGCCACCATAGAACTCAACAGTTACACCTACTTGTTCGACACTATACTTCGATTCTGCCCTTCTAAAAGGAACATCCGCTCTAACAATTCCGTCTCCGTCTACCAAAACAACCGGAAATGTTTCAAAAAAAGTAGGCATACGACGTACAAAAAGTTCACGCCCTTCTTTATCTCTAAAGATAGGGTGTCCTAACCACCCAACGGCTATTCCATCCCCGTTGTCCATTGAACCCGCTCTGAATAATCCTCCTTTTGCCGGATTATTGCCAATGTAATCATAAAAAGCTAATTTTTCAGGAATTTTAGACCAAGCTTCTGATAAACTTTGATTTTCGGCTAACCCAGCACTAACCCTTCGATATATTTCTTGCTGGAAGTATCCTTGATCCCATTGATAACGAGTAGGACCAAATAATTCGATGGGGGTAGTTGCTGAACCATACCACATAGTTCCAGTAACAACAAAAGCTGCAAAAAAGACAGCAGCTATACTACTGGAAAGGACGGTTTCAATATTTCCCATACGTAATCCTTTGTATAAACGTTGGGGCGGACGGACACTAAGATGGAATAAGCCCGCTAATATGCCCAATGTCCCTGCTGCAATATGATGAGAGGCTATTCCTCCCGGAACAAAAGGATCAAAACCTTCCACGCCCCACGCTGGATTTACAGGTTGTACCTTTCCGGTTAGTCCATAAGGGTCGGACACCCATATTCCAGGACCATACAATCCTGTTACATGAAATGCGCCAAAGCCAAAGCAAGCCACTCCTGAGAGAAATAAATGAATTCCAAAAATCTTGGGCAAATCCAAAGAGGGTTTTCCTGTGCGCTCATCACAAAAAATTTCTAGATCCCAATATACCCAATGCCAGATAGCTGCCAAGAAGCACAAGCCAGAAAACACAATATGTGCTCCGGCCACACCTTCGTAACTCCAAATACCCGGATTTGTTATAGTCCGCCCCGTAATACTCCAACCGCCCCATGAATTGGTTATTCCTAAACGAGTCATGAAGGGTATAACGAACATACCTTGTCTCCACATTGGATCAAGAACGGGATCGGAGGGATCAAAAACAGCTAATTCATATAGAGCCATTGAACCGGCCCAACCAGCAACCAGAGCTGTATGCATTATATGAACAGAAAGCAAGCGACCGGGATCATTCAATACGACAGTATGAACACGATACCAAGGCAAACCCATGGAAATACCCCTTTATCAAATCAACGAAAAATAGACACTATGTAACTTTATTGCATTGGAATACCTCCCCTTTTCGGTGGATTCTTTCGGAGAAAGGATTAATGTTTGTTCTATTACATTAGTAATAAGGGAAGAATTCGGCTCAGAAGAAAAAAGAGAAGCAGATCTATTCTATACCCGATAAGTATCAATACGCAATGGGGGTTGATCCTATTTTTTATGAATGAATGCATCCCTATTTGTTCATCATTCAAAGGACCTATTCGTAAGAATTATCTTTCATTCATTCCGCCTTTCTTTATTTTATGGCCTTAGTCTATCTATGTATAAAATATGATAAAGGCCCATATTATTAAGACCATTATTACATATTATTAAGATAAGACCATTATTACGTATTACATTACGTATTACGCTTCCACAATCAAAGTGAAATATAATATTACATATTATTAAGATAAGACCATTATTACGTATTACATTACGTATTACGCTTCCACAATCAAAGCGAAATATAATTTTACATTCTTTTTACTTTATGCCTGTTGGTATTCCAAAAGTTCCTTTTTTAATTCCGGGAGATAAGGATGCAAGCTGGGTTGACTTATAGTGCGACTTGTCAAATATATTGGGTCATATGGGATTCCCCCGTTCTCTCGCCCGATCGAGATATCCCCTGTTTCGCCCCAAAAAGATTGATTGAATTATCAAAAATTTGTAGCGGGAAGTGTAATGAAGTGCAATTAGAGATCCATTTCATGGGGGTGTATCCAGATTAATATTTTCAATTAGAATGATTTATGGTTGGCTTGGTTGGACCGATAAAATGAAGTATCCAGGCTCCGTTTAGAAAAAACCCAATTGGTAATATATTTATGATTACCACCTATATCATAATCATAATTTTTCTTTTTTTTTTTTTTTTTTATTATAAATAAGAGCGATTTCAAACTGTTAATCAATCGAATAATATGGGAAATACGTTGAATATTTGGCGAAAAACATGAAAGAAAAAGAAAAAGGAATTAAATTAAAATAAAAAAGGAAATGAAATCATAGCAAAAAGACGTGGTATTGGGTCATTTGTCCTATATGCGCAAATCAAAATCGGGCAGATCTTTACTCGGAGTAGAGCATAAACCTAAAAAAAATTGAATAAAAAATTGACGAACCCCATTCAGGAACAAGAAAATGACATCGTGATTTGGATTGAATCGCAATGAAAAAAAAATAGATCAATGAAAAGTTTGTGCAATAAGTTTAGCAAATTTTTTCTATATTATAGGAAAACGGGCCAAAACTCATCTTTCTTTAATTTAATTTTAAATTTCATTTTATTTAAAAAATGTAAGAAAAAGCCCCTTCATTAGAAATTATAAGTTAGAAAGGTCCGACTAGAAAAAACAAAGGATGGCTGGAATCTACACATTGATTTTTTTTCGCAATTTTTGTTGAACCGTATGCATCAAAAGGTGCCTGTACGGCTACTAAGGGATACAATTTTATCCTAATCAACCGAATTTATCGAGAAAGATTTCTTTTTTTGGGCCAAAAGCTTGATATCGAGATCTCGAATCAACTTGCGGGTATGATGGTATATCTCAGTATAGAGAATAATAGCCGAGACCTGTTTTTTTTTATAAACTCTCCTGGCGGAGGGATACTATCTGGATTATATCTTTTTGATACTATGCAAGTAGTGGAACCAAATGTGCATACACTAGCCATAGGATTGGCCGCTTCAATGGCAGCTTTTCTCTTGGTCGGAGGAGAAATTACCAAACGTATAGCATTCCCTAACGCTCGGCGCCAATGAGTTTTTTTTTTATTATTTGATGGAAAGAAAAAAGAAGACTATGCCTTCGCCATATGAAATATGGTAATAATAGCATGGCACTTTGAATTCGATATGAAATTTTTTTTTTATTTCTTTTTTTTTTTGAAAAAAAAAAATATTAGATTATGTATCGAAAGAGTAGTATGAGAGAAGGGGCATTTCCAATTTGATCTTAGCTATCGTGGGCCCATCTTAGCGTCACAAACTTTTTTTCTTTTCCTACCAGAGGCTATTAACAATATTTATGTTATGAAAGAGTACAAAAAAAAAAGACTATTTTTTTTCTTTCTTTTTTTTTTTCAAAAAAAAAAAAGAAACTTTGGGATTGCTGAATCACAGACGAAATAAATATATAAAGCAACGGAGCCACCATAGTATTTTTTAACTTTTCCGAAAAAAAAAAAGAAAAGAAAAGAAAAAGAAGGGTGGTAATTGGATTATTTATTAATCTGGGTCTAATAGACTCTTTCTCTTTTTTTCGATGAAAGAAAAAAGAGAATTCCATTGTAAAGCCGTATGCAATGCGCAAAAAATGCCTGTACGGTTGTTCAATTCTATAGCTAGTCTTCTCGCCTCATTATGTGAGTTAGAAGTATGTTATATCATCAGGGTAATGATCCATCAACCTATTAGTATGCTTATGGATGATGACTTCCAAGACTGGGTCATGGAAACAGACGAAGTAATGAAAATGCAAGAAGACATCGTAGAGGTTTATGTACAAAGAACGGGCCAGTCCCGATGTGTTATAAACAAAGACATGGAAAGAGATAATTTTATGTCAGCAAAAGAAGCCAAAAATCATGGAATTGTGGATTATATAGTGCGTACAAAATCGAGACCTATAGTGAATAAAAACTGGAAACCATCTACAGACAATGGAACAGCAACACCGTTTTATTTCAATTTAGATTGATTTAATCCCTCTTATTCCTTTCCTTCTTTTTCTCTTTAATCTATTAATATTTTATTAATCTATTAAAGAGAAAAAGAAGTAATTCATAATCATCTGGTTAGGATCGATCTAAACCAATCTATTATGTATATGATTCAGCATGCCAACTATTAAACAACTTATTAGAAATGCAAGACAGCCAATTAGAAATGTCACGAAATCCCCTGCTCTTCGGGGATGTCCTCAGCGCCGAGGAAGATGTACTAGGGTGTATGTGCGACTTGTTCAGATCATGGGCCGAGAAAAAAAGAAACAATTTTTCAGTATCAACGATCAGTACCAGTGAATAGAATGGGGTTCTTCCGTTCACTATCTAAAAAAGATAGATCTACCATATCCTTCTATTGTGTATGAAATTTATGGTTTCCATTGGCGCAAATCCAATCTTGGAATTTTTTTTTAATTCCCCATTGGTAGCAAATGCTTATCCATTAAGCGGGGAAAATCCTATTTAAAAAGCAAAAAGATTATGCTTCGACTCTTGCAAAGAACGGACTAACAGGGTCAGCTACCCAATTAATCCTCCTAATTACATACCGTTACTGTATAAGATAGATCTCGTTGTGAAAGATCTATTACTGAAAAATTTATGAGTAGAGCCGAAGAGTGTGAACTGTACAAGTTACCAATTAAATGTTAAATGAAGGAATGAGCTCCGGTGTATAGAGGGGACCTCACCGTTTAAGAAGTAACCATAGAAACGATGGAACCCACTATTTATTTATCCATTTCTATTTACTCCTTTATTTTAGTTAATATGCTTTTTTTGATACCTAGTATCAATACAATTTCTTATTTCAAGGCGAAATGAAATGCCTAGAAAAAAGGAAAAATCGTGGGCGGGACGGTTATAGTAGCAAAAGCCATTGGAATTTTTATTTTATACATTGGAAGAATCCGTTTTGTTATTAATAGACTAGAAAAGAATAACTGAAAGAAAGAATTAGTTATTCATAAAAATTTATTTTATTCAATGACCAAAATGAAAGGGGGCTATATAGCTCGGAGACAAAGAGTAAGAGCTTTGGTTTCGGCTGATCGGGATAGAGATAGGAAAAAAAGATATTTTCGTCGTTTGTGGATCACTCGAATAAATGCAGGAATTCGCAGAATGGGGGTATCCTATAATTTTAGTAGATTAATAAAAAATCGGTACAAGAAACAGTTGCTTCTTAATCGTAAAATACTTGCACAAATAGCTATCTCAAATAGGAATTGTCTTTATATGATTTCCAACGAGATTATAAAATAAGGAGATCGGAAGAAATCCACCGAAATGCTTTAAATGAAATGGGGTTCCCTCGAGAATGAACTCGAGGGAGGTATAGTAGAAATTAATATGATAAAAAAATTCTGATTCTGATAAGGTCATCAAAACAAGAAAACAAGATGAGCGAAGACGCTCAATAAAAAAAAAAAAAAAATTTCTTTTTCTTCCCCAACCCGATTCGATTCTTTTATTTATTTCTTTTTTCTTACGACACGACAATTTTGATTATCAGATTTTTTGAATAAAGCATCAGTCTACGTTTGATAATTTTGAGTCAATTGAAGGGTAAGCCTATTTTTTTCTGGTTCTAAGAGCAGTAGTTCTAGCGGTCGACTCCCTTCTTTCAAATCGTTTCTCATTTCTGGTTCTAAGAGCAGTAGTTCTAGCGGTCGACTCCCTTCTTTCAAATCGTTTCTCATTATTAATAAAGGGTAACGAAGATAAAATACGAGCTTGTTTTATAGCAATAGTAATTAATCGTTGTTGTTTTAAAGTCAATCTATTTACTCGCCTAGATAAGATTTTTCCTTGTTCACTAATAAATCGACTAATTAAACTCATGTTTCTATAATCAATTCGATCCCCCAATTGGATCGGGGGCAAACGCCTACGAAAAGATCGCTTGTATTTATCCATCATTTCTTTATTCCTTATTTCTAAAAATAATCCTATCCTATCCTTTTCTAAAATCCTATTTTGATCGGATCAAATTCAAATTATAGAATTAATAGAATAAATAGGATTTGCTTTGTTTTTTTTTTATTATTGTATTATTTATTTATTATTTATTTGTTTATTTTATTATATTTATTTCTTATTTCTTTATTATTTATTTCTTTATTTTATTAGTTTCTTTTTTATTTTATTAGTTTCTTTTTTATTTTATTAGTTTCTTTTTTATTTTATTAGTTTCTTTTATTATTATATTATTTATAGATATTTATTTAAATATAATTTAATATATTTATATTTAATATATAAATTTAATTTATATAAATATCCATAACTGTGATAATACATAAATAATAAATAAATAATAAATAAATATAAAATAATAAATAAATAATGAAATATAGTAATAAATATAAAATATAGTAATAAATAAATCATACAATATTAACAATATTTAAATAATATTAACAATATTAAAATAATCATTATGCACGAATAGAAAATAAAACACGAATAGAAAATAAAAAAAAAAACAATAGTTAGTGATATTAAAAATATAATTCCTAATCAATGAAAATCCAACTCCTAATCATTCGAAGACTGTAAACTAAAACGAATCCCTAATCATTCGAAGACTGTAAACTAAAAATCATTCGAAGACGGTAAACTAAAAAAATAAATAATTGACTCGAGAATAAAGAAAAAAATAATTAAAAAAATAAGAACTAAATAACAAAATAGAATAAAAAAAAAAAAAAAGAAAAGAATATTGATACAATCATATACCAGGTTAAAAAGGTTAAAAATTGATTAACGTGCATATCGAATAATTTAAAACTAAAAACTTCACTTTAAAAAGAAAGCGTGGAATAGACAAGGAAATACAAATATAGACTAATATATAAATAAAATATTTATTATATATTAGTTATATATTATATCTAACTAATTATATACTTAATATATTATATAATATATATTATTATACCTGAATACCTAATGTCCTATTTTCTCATATTCTCGGGAAGGGTTGACATACGAGCACTTGATTCGATTTATTTCTTTATCTCCCCGTGAATTGTATGTTTGTAACAATAGGAACAGAATTTCTTCAATTCCAATCGACTAGGCGTATTGTGTCGATTTTTTTGAGTAATATACCTGGAAATGCCCGTTGATTCCTTATTAACGCCGTTTCGAACACAACTGGTACATTCCAAAATAATCGTTACTCGGACATCTTTACTCTTGGCCATGAACCCCCTTTGAGTTTTTAATTCACCCAACTCTTCTATTTTCCGATCAAAAGTGAAGAAGAAAGGAATGAAAATAAATAAATAAAAGTTTCTAACTCAAAACCAAATCCTGAAAGATTTCGTTGCAATCAATTTCAATCAATATAGTAAATCAATATAGATTATACTAATAGTAAATAAGTAATACAATGATTTCTAACTCGATTTAGAATCACAGTACGGTATTTTCTTTAAGTATCTTGTAGGATACTGTTGTTCCAGCCACATTTCTCTTTTCGCTCTACTAGTAATTTAATTGGAGCTTGAACCCAAGTTTTGTTGAGGTTCAATCCACTTTTTTCGTTCTACCTTCCTTATTTCTTTTATATAATTCTTATATAATTATAATTCTAAAAAAAACTAAATAGAATTATTTCTTATAGAAATAGAATTCTAAAAACAACTAAAGTCAAGGGGGGGCGAGAGATTAGTCACAGATATTTGATTGTATATCGATCTAATCTTTTTCACCCCGTCCCGCGACAATAACTAGAATTAAAAAAAAGGGAATGTTAACGCATCCGGGAAGAAACGATTGATCTCTATCAATAAACCCGCTAAAGAACCGAACCAGAGAGTACTTAGTACCGGTGCTACGGAAAGATATGTTTTTAGATCTCGCATTTAAAATCCTCCTTCTTTATCGTATTACATACATTATGGTAATACATATATAATCACATGTATGTGTGGTTAAAGACCACTTGTATTTGTATATTTGTACCCGGAATTCCTAATTCAAAATTCAAATTTAAATGTACAATGATTCGATAGATAAGATTTTCCTTTTCTTAAAACAGCAAAATAGGTCCCTTTCTGCCTGAGAATTCCCGCCAAAAAGATTCATTTATTATTCATTATATGGTTGTTATATGATATGAGACCAAAAAGAGGAAATGGAAAGATAATTTTTGTATATCAATAGATGAAATAAGGGTGTGGAAAACAAGACAGGGATTCTCTACAATAACATCGTAGGCCAATTGAAAGGGATGTAGCGCAGCTTGGTAGCGCGTTTGTTTTGGGTACAAAATGTCACGGGTTCAAATCCTGTCATCCCTACCTATTACTTCTCCTTTGAGCAGTAAGGAGGGAGCCATTTTAGTTTTAGATTGATTAAAATTAAGCATACATAATCTATCATTTTCTCATATTATATATGATATATGATAGTATAGGTGTGCACGATGTATTGGGGTTATAAAATAAAAGAATCCTCTTTTTTACAGTCTTATTTATTATGATAAGAAAGCGCTCTTAGTTCAGTTCGGTAGAACGTGGGTCTCCAAAACCCAATGTCGTAGGTTCAAATCCTACAGAGCGTGATTCCGCTCTTGTTAGGTCGAAAATTACACCGAACTGAAAAAAAAAAAAAAAAATTGAACAGCAATTCGAATTTGACCTCCTTGAATTAAATTAATTAAATTAAAATTATTAAAATTAAAGGGGTCAGTCAAAAAAAGAGATGTTAATTAATCAAAGGTCCAACTGATCACCACGTCTGTATTGTAAATATGCGGTTACGAATAATCCAGCCAAAGTAATAGGAATTAGACCTAAGACGATTCCAAATAGAAAAACTTCAATCATTTCAATTTATTTGAAAGGAGAAAAAGAAAGGTAATATCTATCCCTAAATATTAATCTCTATTGCCCATGAATATCAATAACTAATAATTGATAATTAACACGGTAAGGAACTATAGAATATATGGAATAGGACAGAAAACTTTGTTTTTATTAATTGTTCGTTCATTCAATTAATTTTCAAATAAGTCGTATCTTACTCAGACCAATAAATAGAGCTGAGGTTATAGTTAAAGCCGCTAGTAAAAAACCGAAATAACTAGTTAGAGTAGGCATGAAGGAGCTAAATGAAATATGTTCTTTTTATACATATGTTTATAAAGCACTTACCTAAGTTTCAATTTTTAAAAGAGACGGGGATAAGCAAAAATACCAATTGAAAGAATAAGTTCAATTGAAATTTTTTGATTCATCAATCATTATAAACGGTATTCACAAAAATAGAGCGGCAGGACAAGAGTAGAAAAGAAAAAGAAATAGATTCATCATCTTTGTAGTTAGGTCAAGAAAAAACCTTTGGATCTAATACAAGAATACAAGAAAGGCCGCCTCACAAATATTGATTAGTAGAATTTTTTTTTATTCCTTGCTCTTTTTTTTATCTATATCTAATACTATCGACTACTCTTACTTGTTACTAGACGACTAAGCAATTCCTTAAAATAAAAAAGGGAGGGCTTACAACAAAAAACAAAACCTCTTATGCAACTACGAAAAAAAGTAAATTTTTAGATTTCGCATCTAATTGACTTGCGGAAATATGATAATTTCCTTCATGAATTATTATAAACTTGTTGGATTCACGGGTTACCTGATCTTCCGTTTCTAGCCCCAAACCAATAATAGAATCCCCTATATTATATTCCAGGAATTTGAGGAATTTTCTATCGCATGATACGTGGTTATACATCGACAAGCAAGAAGAAGAAAGAAATTATCTAGCACTTCATGTCGATATACTGTTTGAAATTGCGTTGCTGTGTCAGAAGAAGGATAGCTATACTGATTCGGTATACTCTAAAAATACCTTTGGTACAATATTGACGATCTCACAAAGATTGAATTTCAGTGAATTTTCGTTTACTGATCTCATCTTTTACGGAATCGATCCCCTACAAGAATATGCGGAGCTCAGCATGTCTGGAAGCACAGGAGAACGTTCTTTTGCTGATATTATTACCAGTAT